CATATCTGTCCTATCGTGATTTGGTGCCATATTCAATTCTTTTGGTTTCTATTGAATTCCAATCACGAACTAGGTTGGATTGTACATATTTTTGATATATATATACCTCCGAATAATGCAAATCCAAGCAATTGGATGTCTGACTTAGGCCTATGTGACCGATCGATAGAAAGACCCCAACACCCCATCCTTGTCAGGTATTAAATATATCACATTAGATGGATATCATATTCATGGAATACGATTCACTTTCTTTTCAAGATGCCTTGATGGTGAAATGGTAGACACGCGAGACTCAAAATCTCGTGCTAAAGAGCGTGGAGGTTCGAGTCCTCTTCAAGGCATGAATCATCCAGAGAATAATCCATAATATGGAGAATGCTAATTGAATAAGCAATTCCATAAACGATTTCGGATCTATGGATATACCGAGTATCCTATCTGTTGATACGAAGTATTCCGGTGATCCCCACGATCTGAATCTGAGCTGTTGGAATTGGAATAGGTTCGGCAGCGGATCACGAAATCTTAGCGATCTTCTCTATCTAATAGCCCGTTTTGGAATCGTCCGCCCCTCGCCCACCCCCGAAACAGGAATCATACAAGGGTAGATTTATAGAAACCTCTGGTCAAATACCCACCAGTACTCATAACCCAACAGATCAAGCACACTACATTGCCTAGTCCCTTTTGTGGATTGGCCCATTCGGTGGCCACCGGACGTTCCAAAAAGGGGTACTATTGGGTCGGGGGCGGGGGAATTGGAAAATACACAGGCGTCTGTTGCCATTCCATCCTTTCTTCTCCTTTCAGGGCCTATCCGACAGAGAATCCAGTACTTCTTGGTCGTGAATATCTGAGTAGGACGAACTGGCCTACGTGGATATCTTTGCTTCGGAACAAAACAATTGGAATTAGGCTCGGTCAACTGGAATGTGTATTATCCTTATGGCCATTGAACTGAGACGAAGAGAAAGGTCTATCTATTTTAGATTTTCTTGACTTATTCAGTTAAACCAAGAATTCGTTATTGAGGCAGATAGCAAGAACCATTTCATCAGACATACGTATTTTGCAGGTGGATTTACATGGTTTCATTAATGCGAATTTTTTGATCCAGTTAACACTCTGGTTGTTCGCCGTTCACAAATTTAGGCAGTTCATATCATACATTGTTTCCATTCTTCGATGTTTCAGCAGTAGCATATTGTTCCATGTTCCACTAAGGCTAAGGCCAAAATACGGGATCAACAAGTGTTTACACGACTCTACCACCCGGTCCTGTTCCTCCCTTCCTTTTTTCATGGCCAATCTGTCTTTACGGCTAAGGAATGGGAAATCGTTCTCCTGTTACATGAATATGAATCCCATGTTTCATTTCATCCGAGAAAAGCCATCTCTTTCTCAACAATGTCTTTGTCATTTGATCCAATAGCGTTCCGTTAGATAGGAACAGATTGGATAAATACTGATAGCTCTCGGATAGAGTATTAGAACGGAAAGATCCATTAGCTAAGGAACTATTGGTTCTAAGACATCTCTGGCGATGAATCAACAATTCGAGGTGCTTTTCTTGCGTATTATTGGTGAACCAGCGTTTATACATAGATGTAGGAGGATCCATTTGGGAAGTAATAAGCCCCTTTGACATCTCCTCATCTGCAAAGAATTCTCGACGTGAGAACACAGAGACAAAGGGCTGATCTTTGAATAGAAAAAATAATGGATCCGCAGGGTCCAAAATGAATTGGCTTATTCGACCTTGTTCTTTGGAAGATCTATCTCGTGTATGGTACTGCATTGTTCCACTCTGCAACAATTCCGAATCATTCTCTTGAAGCTCATCCTCTTTATGATAAATGATCCGCTTGCCCTGAAATGACCCAGCCCAATAGGGAAATCCTAATTCAGTGGGCCTTTCGATTCCGATACAATCCAATAAATTGCCACAAGGGCGACATCTTCGAGGAGCCCAAATTATGTGATTGAATAAATCTTCCCCTATCTGTTGCGGGTCGACAGCTCCTTCCCCTTCTTCAAACTCCGATTCGTATTTGTTTTCATATCGAAATCTCTGATCAACGATAGAGCAATATCCGTTTTGCATCATATCGAACGGATTCCTTGGTTCGGACCGAAGAAGTAATGTCATTCGATTATTATCAAGCTGACCGCAATCTTTTTCTCTCCGTGGGGGTCCTCCCAGAGCATCTTCTACTTCTAATAGTAATAGGCCATGAACTAGATCAGAATCATTCTCAACAAATCCATAGGAATTGGTTTCATTGGGTCCGGGTGAAGACCAAAGATCTTGAGCGACCGATCCGGCAGAACAACTCAAAAGATAGAGAAGTATCGTTAATTTATTCATGCTCGTTCCAAGTTCAAAGTACCATTTGTACAAATAAGAATCCCCTTCTTGACATGATTTCTTCTTCATATAGATAGATATAGGATCTATGGGGCAATTACTTAGAAGTACATTTTGTGCAACAGCCCTTCCTATCTGATAGAAGAGTATCCCATGATCCTGAACCGATCTTACCTGGGATCGCAAATCCCAAGTTTGCCTATAAAGAGCTGATCGAATTGTATTAGTTTCTATAATGGATTTCTTCTGTGTGATACTAATGGATAGGGCCTCATTGATGAGTGCTACAAGATCTCGTGCATTGGAACCCATGGTTATGGACCCGAATCTGTTAGTATGGAACATTTCCTTTTCCAAGTGAAATCCCCTGGTATATGAAAGAATGAAAAAGTGCTTTCGTTTTTGTGGAAGAAGAAGCCTTCGTATCTTAATGCATGCGTTGAATTTATTTGGAGCTATTAGAGCGGGATCCACCTTTTTTGGAATATGAGTCGAAGCAATAACAAGAATATTTCTAGTGGAGCATCTTTCACAATCCCTGGAGATATAGTTCTCTAATAGACCGAGGGATAAGTAATTCGACTCATTCCCATTCACATAGAGATTATGAATGTTTGGAATCCATATTATGCAAGGAGACATCGCTTTTGCTAATTCGAATTGAAAGGTGATATCCAATTGGTCTCTTTCTATTTTCGGCGTCATAGAAATAGTTGGCACATTCATCATAGTTAGCAGCTCCATATCAAGGTCATCATCCATATCGTCACTATCATCCATATCGATATCGCTACGATCATCCATATCGATATCGCTACGATCATCCATATTGATATCGCTACGATCATCCATATTGATATCATCAATAAGATAACCCTTAGACTTGTCATCCAGGAACTTGTTCGGAAAGACCGTAATAAAAGGAACATAGGAATTTTTCGCTAGGTATTTGACCAAATAAGATCGTCCAGTTCCTATCGAACCTATCACTAAGATGCCCCTAGAAGGGGATAGGTCTAAGCGGAGCGAAAAGGGTTTTCCATGAGATGGGAAATGAAAACGATTAACCGTTTGTGAATAAGTGATTGTCTGATAATGAGCAAGGAATATCCGTCTTTCTGCTAAACAGGATCTATTAAACTCATAATTCATTAGATACTTTTGATGAATGTCCACTAAGTATCGTAAGTAAATGGATCCCGGTTGTTCAATCATTTGATAACCAGAGGCATTCTTTGATAAATCATCACTATGAGTGAGACTCAATAGAATTGGATCAATCCCTTTTTCTGTCGTTAAGGTGGAGAACTGAACCAAGAATTCTCTTTCTTCATCATCAATCGAATCACTGTTCGCGACCCAAGATTCTATTTTATCATCAATCCAATCACAATCACCGTTCACGTTTTTTCTTTTTCTTATCAAGGAATAGATCTCTTTACTTGTACGGCTTAGATGTCTCGTATTTATCACAAAAGCGATTCGATTGATGGGATTTGGTATGATACTTATTAGATCGAGGAGATTGCTATTCCAAGATTTCTTATTATAACGTATGGATTTGACCACATAAGCGGGACCACCACCCAATAGTATGTTGCCACCATAAGAAGAACCCCATATTTCTTCCAGAGAATCTCCTAATTGTTCCAGAACAACTAGAAAGAGATTCTTTAACCAGAAAGAATTCAGTTCAGATGTCGGATACCTATCTAGAAGTTTTTGCAACTCCATCTTGTATGATGGAATCATCCAAGATTGGATCTTTTCTAACTCTGTCTGTAACTCACTAGAGGCTCGGGAAGCGAAGAGAAGATGTATACGAACGAGATATCCAGCAACAAGAAGAAGAAAAGGGATTGAATAGAGAAACTCCCGAGCATGTGTTGATCTCAGATGTGCCCATAGCAAGAGAGCAGGTGACTCATTATTTCGATGAATCCTCTCTTCGGACAGAAAAAGTAAACACTTACTCAAAATCTCAGTTACACTTAGCATAGTCCGTTGTGGAAGAACCCTCTGAGGAATTAGCCATGATATATCTGAGCCATGCATAATAGCATGAAAAATAGATACAAAATGTTTACTGCTACTTAGTATCGGCAATGGGTCTGAAAAAGTATCTAAAAGGGTGAAATGGATATATTTGCACCCTGTCGAAGTAAGGAACCATGGCATATATGTTTGGAACAGATTCCATTTGGAGAGATTGGAAAAAGCACTATCTCGTTGAAAGATTCTATACATCTGTTGTTTCTCAACGTATTTCTTTAGACAAAGACTCCCTTTTTTCCTCTTTCTGGATGGTAAACCTTTCTCAGAACATGGAGTGTGAGTCAAACCCATGTTTGAATTGAAACTGAGATACTGATGCAAGTTCTTCCCTTCTGAATCAGATAGATTCATATCTGAAAGAGGATGGCAATAAGTTCTTTCAAAATGGACTATTTTTTTCTCTATTAGAGGTGTTGCAGAAATGTCTGCGATCGAGTAAATAACGCTACGAACGAATAGATCGGATCGAGTTGGAAAATGGAAAGATTTGTACAAGTTATACGTCTCGTCACCACTTTGTGGAAAATCTTTAGGTATGAATATGTCAGATACCCGTGACTCGATTGGTGAGATAGTCTCTCTCTCCAAAAAAATCTGCTTTTTTTTGCCGACGCACAAAGAACATTTTTTGTTGCGAATGAACAAGATATTGAGGAATTGTCCATGCGTCAAATCCTCATTATGGATACGGGTCTTTTCCACATAAAAGGGGAATCTTTTGGTACAATCGAACCAGAAGTGATGTGGATCATTCAAGAATCGAGGTGGATTTGCTTTATAAAAAGAGGATATCAATGAACTTCTATGAAATGGTTCCACGGGATTCAGCCAGTTGTCTCGATCATGAGATATCCTTGAGAAATAGGAATCCAAGGGTTTCCTGCGATTCTTTATAGTATGCAATGAATCCATCATCCACTTTGGTATCTTTTTGAACAAAAATGATACTATTGTTCCCCCATTGATCAATAATTTCGGTATTGGGAAAGTATCATGATCGCCGAATAAGAAGGGTTTCCATTTATTCAAATGAACGACCTGAACACCTACTGATTCTAACAACTGATTGCAGAGTGGATCATTCGGATCTTTAAATTCATAGATGCGGATCTCGGATCTATGAATGGGGATATCCCCGATACTCACAAAGAAAAGGGGAAGTGACTTGGACAAAAAGAAACGAAGTGACTTAGACAAATGTTGTTTGTCGATAGCCTCGAACCAATTCATTGAATAGTGATTAATACGTAATCGATCGAACACTACTTGAAAATGAAAACGCTTCTTCTGTTCAGAAAAAAAATCTTCCCAATGTTCACTCTTGCTCCCATTGGAACATTTGTATCTATACGCATCAGGATACCGATTCATTAAAAAGAATCGATTGGATACATTTCCTATGTATACATAGGTGCGATATTGGATTTGCATCAGATTTTGGATCAATCTCAATCTATATTGATTGGCTGCCCCCATTATGTTGTTGCTAGCAAATACCGCTGTTTTTACCGCTGTTTTTCGTTTTTGATCTTCCAAATCGTTCCCGCAGTGGATCCGGACCCATTTGTTTCTGATCCTTCGAGAAAAAGATTCATTCTCTTCATAAAAAAGAGGAGGTAGAACCAAGAAAGATTTCTTCTCATCTCTGGAGTGGAATACCTCATTCCAGAATTTTGTTTGATTCAACCCGTAGGAATCAATAGAAAAGGCAAATCCCCTATGATACAACAGATCCGGCTCGGTTATTGATAGAGTGAATAGTTCTGGAAATCCCTCTTCTGATTTCAAATCGTGGTGTAACGTGTATTCCCCTTTGTTCCGGTCATGGAATGGATGAAATAAATGGAAAAATGGATTTTTGCTCAAGAATGAAATCTTATTGGAACTGTCCATATCCGATTCATCCTTCGGAACCATGTCACATCCCGGATCTGATGAAATAGGATGAATTGAGACGGTTTTTTGTAAATACGTCATTATCTTGAATATATCAACCATTTCTTTATTTTCCGATCGCTTGGAAAGAACAAAAGAAACATCTTGTTTTTTCTTCAAAAATGTATGATATCTAGTGGACCTCTCAGTAGGATTCGAACCCAGATGGAGTTCTGACCATCTGTCAGAGAAAAAAGAACAAATGGATCTTGTACTTGTGGGATTCCCAAGAGATTCGTCGATTTCTTCCGTAAGCAGATGATTATTGATCTGTTTCTCACGTTCCGTGAATAGCCAGGACATGTAGTAAGATCCAAAAAGGCATTTCGGAAATCGATCTGATTCTATCTCTGTTCGTTCCGTTTGAGTTTGAATAAGGGAAGGATCCAAAAGAATCGATCTTTCTTTTAGTTGCTGAATCTCTGCTTGATCGATCAATGCGTAGGATTCTGAATCCTCATTTCTAATGGAATCGAAAGGATCCATGCATTGATCAGAAGATCCTTTCCATTGGCTAGAATCCTTTACTTGAATGAAACTTGTGGAATCATATGGAATATTTGACAATACATTCCGTAACTTGCTAACAAACCGATCCTTGCTCCCCAACCACACACTGTCTAACCAAATCCAATTCTCTTTCGATACATTTCTCACCGATTCGTGCGGATTCTTCCCCCAACTAACGCGGAGATCTTGGTGGAATTGCCACATATGAAATGGAGCACTATTTCGTACAGAAATGCCCCACTTGTTTCTCGCGAAGAGATGGGAAACATGCTCGATATCATTTGATTGAATAGTTGCCTCAGCTCCTTTTTGTTTGAAGAAAGCCTTCCCTTCCATTGGTCTTTTTTCACGAAAAGCAGACATGATATAACAAAGAAAGTCTTTCCCTAAGATTTCGAATAGCTGCCCCGAATCCAAGTGGATTATGTTTCGCTTCTTACTGGGGGAAAGACGATCAAACAATTCCCAATCATGGTCCCTGCAGATCGGATCATCCATATAAAATAAAAAAGGAAACTCCATATATTTAGATTTGCTATCTTTCTCGTTGAATGAGATCTCAATTCCTGCTATGGTTTCATTAGATATCTTACAACCCAAATCCCTCTTTTTTCCGATCCGGTTCCTCCACCACCGCGAACTTCGCATGATACATTTATTATTTATTGGGAGAACCCAAGTAATCTCTTGCGGATCCATGAAGCAACTCTCAGAAAGATTTTTCCCTTTTGGAAGATACAGGAGCGAAACAATCAACCTATTGATATTGGAAGACCAAAAAGATTCTTCCAATGTCTCCTTTTTGGGCCCAATGGAATTCATAGGGATAGGAAGAAGCCCCATCAAATAGAGATTTGTTCTTTCGACCATCTTTCGATTGTTAATACGAGACATAAGGACCACTACTACAAGCAGTACTACACCTTGGATCGTGAAATATCGATTGCTTGTGGAACCCTGTGAATCACGCGAAAGTAGGATACTCACAATTCGGGGATCAAAGAGTTTCATAAAGCGTTCTTGGCGGAAAAGAATGTGAGTGAAAGATCCCACTGAATCAAATTTGATCCATGAATCTAAGAAATAGTGAGAATTCTTGATCTCTCTCCATATCTCTCTCAATTCGAAGATCCAGGATGTTAATTGGTGTCGTTTCATTGATTCCTCCTAAAGATTTCATTTCAATTGGAATTTGGTTATTCAAGATGTACGATGATCCCTGTGAAGCATCCATGGCTGAATGGTTAAAGCGCCCAACTCATAATTGGCAAATTCGTAGGTTCAATTCCTGCTGGATGCACGCCAATGGGAACGTTCAATAAGTCTATTTGAATTGGCTCTGTATCAATATCTCATCATCCATACATAACGAATGTTATGGTATATTCATAACATAACATATGAACAGTAAGAACTAGAATTCTTATCGATACTGGAACTCATAGGGAATAAAATGGATTTATGGATGGAATCAAATATGCAGTATTTACAGAAAAGAGTATTCGGTTATTGGGGAACAATCAATATACTTCTAATGTCGAATCAGGATCAACTAGGACAGAAATAAAGCATTGGGTCGAACTCTTCTTTGGTGTCAAGGTAATAGCTATGAATAGTCATCGACTACCCCGAAAGGGTAGAAGAATGGGACGTTACAGACGTATGATCATTACGCTTCAACCTGGTTATTCTATTCCACCTCTTATAGAGAAAAGAACTTAAAGCAAAATACTTAATAACACGGCGATACATTTATACAAAACTTCTATCCCAAGCACACGCAATAGAGCCGTAGACAGTCAAGTGAAATCCAATCCACGAACTCATTTGATCTATGGACGGCATCATTGTGGTAAAGGTCGTAATGCCAGAGGAATCATTACCGCAAGGCATAGAGGGGGAGGTCATAAACGTCTATACCGTCAAATCGATTTTCGACGGAATCAAAAAGAAATATCTGGTAGAATCATAACCATAGAATACGACCCTAATCGAAATGCATACATTTGTCTCATACACTATGGGGATGGTGAGAAGAGATACATTTTACATCCCAGAGGGGCTATAATTGGAGATACCGTTGTTTCTGGTACAGAAGTTCCTATATCAATGGGAAATGCCCTACCTTTGAGTGCGGTTTGAACTATGGATTTACGTAATTGGAAGTAGCCAATTAGGTTTACGACGAAACCTAGAAATCGATCACTGATCCAATTGGAGTACCTCGACGGGATAGACCTCAACAGAAAACTGTTGAGTCACGGCAGCGAGTGATTGAGTTCAGTAGTTCCTCATCGAAAATTATTGACTCTAGAGATATGGTAATATGGAGAAGACAAAATGGTTTGAAGCATGCACAGAACCGGAAGCGCCCCTTGTTTCCAATCAAAGAGAGGAGGACGTTTTATTCACATTTCATTTGATGGTCAGAGGCGAATTGAAAGCTAGACAGTGGTAATTCATACCCCCGGGGAAAAATAGGGATGTCTCCTACGTTACCGTTACCCGAAATATGTGGCGGTATCGACGTAATCTCATAGAATCATTCGGTCTGAATGCTACATGAAGGACATAAGCCAGATGACGGAACAAGGAGACCTAGGATGTAGAAGATCATAATCCTAACATGAGTGATTCGGCAGATTGGGATTCCTATATATCCACTCATGTGGTACCTCATCATACGATTCATATAAGATCCATCTGTCTAGATATCATCATATACATCTAGAAAGCCGTATGCTTTGGAAGAAGCTTGTACAGTTTGGGAAGGGGTTTTGATTGATAAAAAAGAAGAATCTACTTCAACCGATATGCCCTTAGGAACGGCCATACATAACATAGAAATCACACGTGGAAAGGGTGGACAATTAGCTAGAGCAGCGGGTGCTGTAGCGAAACTGATTGCAAAAGAGGGACAATCGGCCACATTAAGATTACCCTCTGGGGAGGTACGTTTGATATCCAAAAACTGCTTAGCAACAGTCGGACAAGTGGGTAATGTTGGAGTGAACCAAAAGATTTTGGGTAGAGCCGGATCTAAGTGTTGGCTAGGTAAGCGTCCTGTAGTAAGAGGAGTAGTTATGAACCCAGTAGACCATCCCCATGGGGGCGGTGAGGGTAGAGCCCCAATTGGTAGAAAAAAGCCCACAACTCCTTGGGGTTATCCCGCGCTTGGAAGAAGAAGTAGGAAAAGGAAAAAATATAGTGATCGTTTTATTCTTCGTCGCCGTAAATAGGAATATGAAAAATCCAATTTTTGAATTGGAAAGAATGTGATGGGCGAACGACGGGAATTGAACCCGCGCATGGTGGATTCACAATCCACTGCCTTGATCCACTTGGCTACATCCGCCCCTTATCTAGCTAAAGGATTTTCCCTTTTTCCCATTCCTCATTATTTTCTTTATTCTGACCTCCATGCTTCAATCGAGATATTGGACATAGAATACCAAACCAATCTGAAAAATGTAAAAAAGGAGTAATCAGCTGTGACACGTTCGCTAAAAAAAAATCCCTTTGTAGCTAATCATTTATCGGTCAAACTTGAAAAACTCAACATGAAGGAAGAGAAAGAAATAATAGTCACTTGGTCTCGGGCATCTACAATTATACCCACAATGATTGGCCATACAATCGCTATTCATAATGGAAAAGAACATCTACCTATTTATATAACGGATCGTATGGTAGGTCACAAACTGGGAGAATTTGCCCCGACTCTGACTTTCGCGAGACATGCAAGAAACGATAATAAATCGCGTCGTTAATGTATTACAAACAACATCCAACAGATTGGGTGTTGTTTGTAATACATTAAGATTAAAGAAAACCGAAGACAGGAGAAATATTAT